GAAAGAGCTGCTAAATCAAGTTCTCGTTTAGGTGAAGGAAGCATGACTGCTTTACCAATAGTCGAGACCCAATCAGGAGACGTTTCAGCTTATATTCCTACTAATGTAATTTCCATTACAGACGGACAAATATTCTTATCCGCCGATCTATTCAATGCTGGAATCCGCCCTGCTATTAATGTGGGGATTTCCGTTTCCAGAGTAGGATCTGCAGCTCAAATTAAAGCTATGAAACAAGTGGCGGGTAAGTTAAAATTGGAATTGGCCCAATTCGCCGAATTAGAGGCCTTTGCACAATTCGCTTCTGATCTAGATAAAGCTACTCAGAATCAATTGGCAAGAGGTCAGCGATTACGTGAGTTGCTCAAACAATCCCAATCTGCGCCTCTGACCGTGGAGGAACAGATAATGACTATTTATACCGGAACGAATGGTTATCTTGATTCATTAGAAATCGGACAAGTAAGGAAATTTCTCGTTGAGTTACGTACCTACTTAAAAACAAATAAACCTCAGGTCGAAGAAATCATATCTTCTACCAAAACATTCACCGAAGAAGCAGAAATCCTTTTGAAAGAAGCTATTCAGGAACAGAAGGAACGTTTTCTAGTTCAGGAACAAGTATAAAGAAATTAATCACTTGTAATCTTTAACTTTAAAATTTCAAATTAGAATACTAAAAAAATAATAGAAAAAAAAAAAAAGAATATATATAGAAAAATAATAGAAATATGAAATATATAATACTACTATATGATATACTACTAAAATGATATAATACTAATATACGGATATAATGGAGAAAAATTGCGTCCAATAGGATTTGAACCTATACCAAAGATTTAGAAGACCTCTGTCCTATCCATTAGACAATGGACGCTTTTCTATTCCAATTTTTTTCTTTGCTAATTTTTGTTTATAAAAAAAAGAATATACAAGATAATTTTCCAAATTAATAAATTACAATTACATATTTTCCCTCTTATTTATCCTAATATAAGATTCTCTAATAATAATTATATATTTTGCCTCTTATTTATCCTAATATAGAATATATAGATTCTAGAATAGAAATAGTCTATACTGTATTCTAGAGTATATATATTCTATATAGAAATATTCTATTCTATATAATATATATAGAATAATATATATATAAATTAATAGAAATTAATATTTCAAATTAATATTTCAATAATAAAATTATTCTATTGTTTCTATTTTTTCGATTATCTATTATTTATATTAATAATAAATATTAATATAATTAATAGATAATTATTAATAAATAGATAATTATTAATAAATAGATAATTATTAATATTATTATAGAATTCGATAATTTTATATTTTTTTGTATTAATACTATTTTTCTTATTATTTAATAATTTAATAATTTCAATTCGAATATTTTTAGTTATTTTTAGTAATTTCTATTAAATATTCAATTTTAATTTTATTTAAATTAATATATAAAATATTACATTAAATTTGTATTATTATTAATATTATTTTATTAATATTAATAATATTGAAATTATTATTTTCAATTATTATTAATGTTATTCTTAATAATTCTATAAAAAATAAAATATAGAATATAAGAAAATAGATTCTATTAATCTATTAATTATAACTAATAAAAAAAAATAAAAATTAAAGAATATTCAAATATATAATTTTAATAAAAATTAAATAGAAAATATCATGGATATAGAAAGATTATCTCGAGTTTTTAGAGAGTATAGAGATCTAGAGCGGGTAGCGGGAATCGAACCCGCATCGTTAGCTTGGAAGGCTAGGGGTTATAGTCGACGTTGATTCATCATCTTTAACGTCTCTAATTCAAAACCGAACATGAAACTTTGGTTTCATTCGGCTTCTTTATGGGATATGGATAAATTTCTAGCTATAAGCTAGAAGATAAGACGTGAGTGAAAACAAATTGACCCATAACATCTATGTTAGCTTTTGGTATTCAAAACAAGGTACTTTCTAGATGATCCCTCTAGACAAGTGGGATTCAAAATTCCCAATTAACAATCTTTCTAGTTACTTCGTTCTCTATTTCTATTTGATAGAATCCTTAGGAAAAGGATTTTGTTTCCACCGAGGTAAAACAAGAGTCGATGTCTATAGTAAACCAAAGTCATCGTTTAATACTTAATTTTGCTTCAATTTTGACTATATAAAACAAGGAAAACGTTGAAGATTTAGTTACGATTAGAAAGAAACTTTTCTGTCTTTTTCCATAGATCCTTTACTTATACTCATTCAATTGAATGTATTGATCCAATAAAAAAAATTATGTTTCGTAATTTAATAATCCAATTTTGCAATTTCTAATTGACTGTTGGATACAAATAACGAGAATGTATATTCTTCCTCGAATTTTTCATTGAGAAGGTAAAGGATTAAATCGTTTTAAGAAATAAAGTTTTTGATCAGAATATCAGCCAAGGGATCCCTTAACTATTAGTTACAATTACTAGAACGAGTCACACTTTTACCACTAAACTATACCCGCTACGATACAATTATCGTATATAAATAAACTTTTTGTCGAGTAAGACAATCGAACATTTAAAATATATTTTTTTATTTGAATTTTATATTTTAATATTTTTGAATTTTAATATTTTGTATGTAATTAGTTATTAAGTTAACTATTTATTTGTTATTAAGTTAACTATTTATTTCTATTTTAATTTCTATATATTTCAATTTTCAATTCTTTTATTTTCTATTTAAATTCAATTTTTTATATTCTTTTTATATTCTATTATTAATAGAATTATAGAAAAAAAAAAAATAATAATAATAGAAATTCTAAAAATTTCTAAAAATATAGAATTAAATAAATTCGAATTAATATAAATATAGAATATATAAATTATAGAATATAGAATTCTAAATATAGAATTAATAAATATCGAATTCGAATTTATATAATTTTTATATAATTAAAAAAGTAATTATGAAATTATGATTATCTAAAGGAATAAAGAGAGAGGAAAAGCCTTTTTTTGTCAAGCCTTACTTGTTGTATAATGTAACTACTTGCTCTGTAATGTAACATAATAATTACCCTTTTCAATCGGGAGAGATGGCTGAGTGGACTAAAGCGTCGGATTGCTAATCCGTTGTACGAATTATTCGTACCGAGGGTTCGAATCCCTCTCTTTCCGGTTCCAGTGATGACTTGAATTTTTTTTATCTTTTCTTTCAAATTTCGAAAATATTTTTGCTTTATTTCTTATTTCAATATTCTATTTCATTTTCTATTTAAACTATTTAAAACTATTTAAATAAATTAATAATTTGAATATTTCTATTTAATATTTATTTATTATTTATTAATATTTATTTCGAATTTTTTTTATTTCTAATATTTCTTTTTATTTAATATTTTTTTTCTATTTCTAGTTCAAATTCTATTTAAAATATTAATTTAAAACGAAAATCTAGATACAAATCGAGATGTAGAATAGATAAAGACTAGATAAAAAGAAATAACATGCTAAGAACATTTTAAAATCCAGATAAAACCAAGAAACCTTTAGAATTTTTATTCTATTCTTCACGTCCAGGATTACGTCCAGGATCATTAGATAAAAACCCAAAGATGAAGAGAGAAACAAAGAATATAACTACTGTGTAAACAAAGAGTTTAAGAGTAAGCATTAGAAAATCTCCAAGATCTTTTTTGTTTTGGTTTGTAAAAAAAAAAATAGATTCTCTATTTTTATACCACATTTTCTATTTTAACACCAAGAAAGGAAGTTATTTCTAGAATCTAGAAATAGAAAAGGAAGTTATTTCTAGAAATAGAAATGAATTTCGAAAAATTCATTTGGAATAAGAGTCGAGTCTTTCTTAGAATTTTTTTTCCTAACTACAATTAGGACTCTAATAGAATCTGGAATGAAAAAAAGTTAAGAATGAGAAAGATGAGGGTGATCCAGAATTCTCGCGTTTATACAATAACTTTAATCTTTAATCTTTGAATTAAAGAGCTTAGAGTATAAGACTTATCTGATCTTATCAATTACTAGTACTAGAATTTTTTTCTCGAGTAAATCATGAATTATTGTAGGACAGTATTAAAATCTCATCGAAAACTTACAGCAGCTTGCCAAACAAAGGCTAATAGAAGAAAGAGTAGAGGGATTACTGGCATAACATCTACGATTGGATTCAAAAAAGCGTAGGCTTCAGGCAATTTTGTGAAGAAAAAATTGCTTGAATAAAGGGCAGAATTAAGACAGATACAAATAAAACTAAAACTATTAAGCATAACAAACATTTTGTTCTTGAAGATAATTGTATTTTGATTGATGACTAAGTTATTAATATGTTATTGATATAAAAATGGATCAAAAAAAAGCAAAAATAAAGTAAGGTAGACCAAAGAACCATTCTTTATTTTTATTATTTTTTTTTTATTCAATTTATTGTTATTAAACTCACCCAACCAAAAATCCTTCAATTCTCAAATCAAAAAAGAATAGAGGAAATCATATTTTTATACAATATCTTAATTGAATTATAGATTATGATCAATAAATTCAATTTAATTCTATATCTACACATATGAAAATCCGAACAAGACGGTAATATATTTCCTAGATATTTGGATGGGAATTGACGAAGAACCAATATCAATATTACTTTTTATTAGTGTTAAATCGAAATCTAAATGGGGCGTGGCCAAGTGGTAAGGCAACGGGTTTTGGTCCCGCTATTCGGAGGTTCGAATCCTTCCGTCCCAGATATTCTATATTCGCTATAAGCTAGCAAATAAAAAAAGAATCCTTTCTTGTTTTATTTTTTATTCATCATCCCCTGCAAAATGGGGGGAGTAGATAGGAGTTAATTAATAATTGAAAGAAAATAGCAATGTCAATGCCTGTGACTGCTCAAATTTCATTAATGATTAACAAACAAAGAAAACACATACGCTTTCTATGTATTTCTTTTTTTTTTAACTCAAATCATTTTTTTTGTCTTTGGCTTTAATCAAAAATTCGAAATCTATCTAAGAATTTCGATAAGGTTGTATCCTATGTCATTTTACTTTGACTTTAGAAAAAATTTTAGAAAGAAACTCAAATAAACTACTCATAAAATGAAGAAATGCTTATATGTATGTATTTTGAGCATTTTATTAACACCTTTGCTTTGTTTGCGTTTTTGGAATGTAAAAAAAAAATTGCTCATCTCTTAATTTAACTTAGTTAATTTAAATTGCAACATATAAAATAGAATATCCAAAATCAATTCCAATCACAATTCTTTAGTCTATCTGATAAATAAGATGATCTTCTAGTATTTCGATACTGATTTTAGCACTCAGTATGAAAGAATAAAAAAAGAATTTCCAAATTTTCCCTACATCAGTCTTTTTTATACACTACTGCACTAAAAAAATGGAATATTTTTTTAACCTATTTATTTGAAATCGTTAATGATTTAATCCGAGTCTGAATAGGTTTTTTTTTTTTTTTATATCATTATGATAAAAATATGTTTAAAACAAAAACTTATTCAAATTAATAATATCGAGATAGGCAATTTGTAAATTAAATCTTTTTAATGCTTTTTTAAGAGTCCTTGGGACTCGAACAAATGGGAGATAGGCAAATGCGCCCTCGGTACTCATTTGAAGACTCAAAAAGAACTTATTTCTTGGAATATTCGAATCTTATTTCTTGGAATATTCGAATTGTAAATAAAAAAATATTCATACAATAAAATATGGGATTCAATTGAATTCTTTTCTGACACTTTTTCAGAAATTATCCAATAGAAATTCAGACATTCAAATTTTCGATTTCTATGTATCGGTTGAACCAATGACTATTTACGATTCCAGAATCGAATCAATTAGATACTAACTCAAAACTCAAGGAATGGTATAGTAAAACTTCGTTTGAAACGATATGGTAGAAAGCAAGGTGCGACTTGAAGGACATGATCAACTGTGGATTCTTATAGCCATCTTATTATACCCTAATAATATTCAAATTCTATATACCCTGATAATAAATTAAATGATAATAATATTAATTTATTAATATTAAAATAAATAAAATACTAAATAAAATAAATTACTAAATAAAAAGAAATAAATAAAATACTAAATAAAAAGAAATTTCAAATAATGAAATTGAAATTATTAATAATAAATAAGATTAAGTATATTAATATAATAAATATATATAATATATAATTAGAATATTATTAAATAATATTCTAATTATATGTTTTTAATATTTCGAATATTCTATATTATAACATAACATAATATACCAATAAAATAGATATATATATAGGAATAGGAATGAGAGTGCTCCTAGCTCGACATCATTTGTTCTGTTGTATTTCTATAGCTTTTTGTTGGGTTATAGTGTAATATAGTACATGATGAAGCTCGAGCAGAAAGTCGTGATTTTTTTGATTAGGTGCAAGAATCTAGGGTTAGTTAGTCCTAATCACTAAGTTGAAAGAACTTCGTAAGTCTATTTTCGATATCGAAATAGAAAGGATCTAATTCGAGCAAATTTCAAATCTAAGAATACGGGGGGGGATTCTACCTCTATCCCAACGATCCGTTTATCGAATCCTTGCAATTGATGCTCGATGTCGAAGAGAAGGAAGAGATCTTGGAAAAGTAAGTGGGTTTTTATCATCTTTTTTTTCTTTATTATCCCCCCTTCTCTTGTTCTATTCATACTCTTTCTATTCATACTCTATTGATACCTTTTTTTCTTTTTGTCCTATTTTTTTCTATTCTTATTTTATTATAGGTGTACAAATAGAACAGCTATGGAAATAGAATGCTAATCTAACTCTAACATAACGACAAAACTGGATATCATAAACATCTATAAATATCTATTTTTTTTTATGGAATTTCTTTTTTATATCTATTAAAATATATAGATATATATTTTAATATATTCTATATATATATATTTTCTATGTTCGATATATTTGTATATTATTTATTATATAATTTTATATTTAATTTGAATTTTAGTAATTTATTAAATTTTAGTATTTTATTGAATTTCTTTTTATTGAAATTTCATTTCAATTAATTCTTTTGTTTTCTTCAGTGTATCTTTATTTCTCAACTCAATATATTCACATTCATATTGACAAGAGTGTATCAAATAAATATAATCCCATCTGAGGTAATGGGATCTTATCTGTCGATCTATTTATACCTGTTCCATAGATTAATTTGATTTGTTTCTTCATTCAAGCGATGGGTTTCTTGGATTTGTTGTGATACAAAAGTTTTTTTTGATTGAAAACAATATAGAAATTGAATGTTCTAATGAGAATTCACAGTTATTTAGCCAATTCTATTTTTTTTTATAGAATAGAATTCTAAAAAAGATATTATAGAATATATAAGATAGAATGTATATCTTATAATATATACAATAAGATATAATATATAAGAAGATATAATATATAAGTCAAAAATAGAATATATATCTTATAATATATAAGATAGAATATATAAGTCAAAAAGTCTTTGAATAAAAAAAAATGTATACAATGTATACCTATACTTAGGTATTCTAAGTGAATCTTAGTAGAATACTAAGTCGAATATTAAGTAAGTAGATAATAGAAATAAGAAATTGAAATAATAACTAGAAGAATAAATAGGGTAATAGACGAAGGGTGATCTAAAAAATTTTATGTTATCCATATTTTTTGATCTTTTCTTTTTTTATGTTATGTTCAGGATTGATTAGAAATTTTTCTATTTCATTTCTTTTAATTTCTTGCTAGTTTTATGTTTTGATTGTGTCGTCGAATTCAATACTCTTGCTCTTGATTTTTTTTTATTTCAATTTATTTTGATTTAGTTTGATTCCGATTGTATGGACATAATCGAATTTTTTTTTTGCGGGGGGGGTTGCTAACTCAATGGTAGAGTACTCGGCTTTTAAGTGCGGCTAACATCTTTTATACATTTGTATGAAGAAAGGGATTCGTCCATACCATGGGTATAGTTTGTAAGACCACGACTGATCCTGAAAGGAATGAAGGGAAAAAGCAGCATGTCGTATCAATGGAGAATTCTAAGAATATTTCATTTTTGGCGGATCAGTCCAAACTTTATTTGAATTAACTTTATTTGAATTCTTGGTGCGGAACATAAAAAATGAATTCAAAGTTGGGTCGAGTGAATAAATGGATAGAGTCTTATGGTTCCAATTATAGGGAAACAAAAAAGCAACGAGCTTACATTCTTAATTTGAATGATTATCCGATCTAATTTTACGTTAAAAAAAAATTAGTACCTAATCTGGGTAAAGGCTTTTCTATGAATATGAACAGATTTTCTATTTTCTTTTAATGAGTCCTAACTATTAGCTATTCTCCTCTATAAAGCAAGGGGGAGGTGAATGTGTAAAAGAAAGAGTATATTGATAAAGATATTTTTCTTCCAAAATCAAAAGAGCGATTAGTTTGAAAAAATAAAGGATTTCAAATCATCTTTTTCTCCTATAATACAAATAAACATAAACCAATTAGATGGAAAAAACGAGGATGGGGAATCCGCTGATGAGTTTACCTATTCACGAGGTATCTATTCTTTTCTTATTATATAGACTACTTTGATATATTACTTTGTTTTTACTCTATCGCACTATGTATCATCTAATAACCTAAAAAAAATCCTCTATTCTTGCTTCAATCTAATCTAATAGAAAATAAATATGCAAAGATATTTAGACCTAAATAGATCTCGAAAAAAGGACTTCCTATACCCATTTATCTTTCGGGAGTATATTTATACATTTGCTCATGATCATAGTTTAAATAGATCTATTTTGTTGCAAAATGTAGGTTATGACAAAAAATCGAGTTTCGTAATTGTAAAACGTTTAATTACTCGAATCTATGAACAGAATCATTTGATTATTTCTGCTAATGATTCGAACCAAAATCCGTTTTTTAGGTACAACAAGAATTTGTACTATCAAATGGTATCAGAGGGCTTCGCAGTTATTGTGGAAATTCCATTTTCCCGACGATTAATATCTTCTTTAGAAAGGCCAGAGATAGTAAAATCTCATAAATTACGATCAATTCATTCAATATTTCCTTTTTTAGAGGACAAGTTTCCACATTTAAATTATGTGTCAGATGTATTAATACCTTATCCCATCCATCTCGAAAAATTGGTTCAAACCCTTCGTTATTGGGTGAAAGACCCTTCTTCTTTACATTTTTTACGGCTCTTTCTTCATCAGTATTGGAATTGGAGCAGTCTTATTATTCCAAAGAAATCAATTTCTTTTTTTCGAAAAAGTAATCCAAGATTTTTCTTGTTCCTATATAATTCTCATATAGATGAATATGAATCCATCTTATTTTTTCTCCGTAATCAGTCCTTTCATTTACGATCAACATTTTCTCGAGTCTTTCTTGAACGAATTTTTTTCTATGGAAAAATAGAACATTTTGCAGAAGTTTTTGCTAATGATTTTCAGACCATTCTAGGGTTGTTCAAGGATCCGTTCATGCATTATGTTAGATATCAAGGAAAATCAATTCTGGCTTTAAAAGATAAAACCTTTCTGATGAAAAAATGGAAATATTACCTTGTCAATTTATGTCAATGTCATTTTTATGTCTGGTTTCAACCAGAAAAGATCCATATAAATTCATTATCAAAAAATTCTATCAACTTTTTGGGCTATCTTTCAAGTGTACAAAAAAATCCTTTGGTAGTACGGAGTCAAATGCTAGAAAATTCATATCTAATAGATAAAGAGAATATTATGAAGAAACTCGATACAATAGTTCCAATTATTCCTTTAATTGGATTATTGGCAAAAACAAAATTTTGTAACGCAGTGGGACATCCTATTAGTAAACCGATCTGGGCTCATTCCTCAGATTCTGATATTATCGACCAATTTGCGCGTATATGTCGAAATTTTTCTCATTTTTATAGCGGATCCTC